ATTTATAGGAATCCAAGAATTTTTTTTTTTATTTGGTAACATAAGATTTAATTGTAGAACGAATCATCTGGATCATTTTTTATCGATATTCCTGGTTACTAATACTGACCAGGAAATCTCTATTAAACAAAATAAAAGAGGGAATTCTTTCTCTTTCTTCCGTGAAATTAGTTAACAAGGTCTTGCATCTTTCTATATCTCCCGAAAATCATACCCCACTAAGAATCCTTTTTGGGGGGTCAATTATTATAACGAATTCTCTATAAATTTGTAAGAAACCCTTTCTTTAGTAAATTTTATTAAATTTATAAGATAAGAACAAGATAATAACTAATAAGATGAATAATATAAAGGGTGGATTATCATACATATATTTCATGTAGAAACATGTAGAAAGATGAATAGGTCCATTTATTTACATATTTATTGTATTTTATTAATTAATATATATTTATTAAAACATATACTTATATACTCACTATTAAGTATATATATACTCACTTAGGTATACTTAGTATAATATAATAATTATATATGAATTATAAGATATCTTTATAACAATATAAGGATAAGGTTAAAATATTAATATAAAACGATAACAATAAATAACAGGTACAAATATTAAATCGAGGTACCCATTCTATGATAACTCTCAACAGCTTTCCCTCAATTTTTGTGCCTTTAGTGGGCTTAGTATTTCCGGCACTTGCAATGGCTTCTTTATTTCTTTATGTTCAAAAAAACAAAATTTTTTAGATACGCTAAGGACAAATCTTATCTATTTTTTTTCAAGACTTACTTGGATCATAACACGGCTATATATTTAGTAGAATATGGTATAACATGTGACTTCCTTTGGGCATAAGCTTTTATGTATGTGTAAATATTATATATGGGTAAATGAATTATAACTATTTTCAAATAGATCGGAATCGGGGGGAATTTATGAAATGGAAATCTATATGTATTAAGAAATCATATGGTAAATCATATGAAAGGGATGTTATTATTTTAGTTTGGATCTAAGAAATTCAATGAATTACCCCTCAAGGTTCACATCATAATAGTGCTGGTTGATGAGAGTTACTTCGGCAACAAAAAAAAAAGTAAAAAAAAAAAAAATTCTTTTTGTTATTCTACCAATTCCAATAAAATGCAACTAGGTCTAGGTATAGTATGAGTTGGCGATCAGAACGTATATGGATAGAACTTATCGCGGGGTCTCGAAAAACAAGTAATTTCTGCTGGGCCTTTATTCTTTTTTTAGGTTCATTAGGGTTTTTATTGGTTGGAACGTCCAGTTATTTTGGTAGGAATTTTATATCTTTATTTCCTTCTCAGCAAATAATTTTTTTTCCACAAGGGATCGTGATGTCTTTTTATGGGATCGCGGGTCTTTTTATTAGTTCCTATTTGTGGTGCACAATTTCGTGGAATGTGGGTAGTGGTTATGATCGATTCGATATAAAAGAGGGCGTAGTGTGTATTTTTCGTTGGGGATTCCCTGGAAAAAATCGTCGCATATTCCTCCGATTCCTTATGAAAGACATTCAGTCCATCAGAATCGAAATTAAAGAGGGTATTTATGCCCGTCGTGTCCTTTATATGGAAATCAAAGGACAGGGGGCCATTCCCTTGACTCGTACTGATGAGAATTTGACTCCACGAGAAATTGAGCAAAAAGCTGCTGAATTGGCCTATTTCTTGCGTGTACCAATTGAAGTATTTTGAAAAAAGAAAAAGGAACTGAAGAATGAATACTTTTCAAGAGAGAAAAAGTTAAGAATCCTCTTTTTTTTTTGAAATATTTAAAATTTTGATAAAACGGGAGTTCTTTCGTCTTGAAATCTGACTACTATTAATTTGAAGTGGGTTTTTTCTTATTCTATTTCTGTATTCTTTTTAAATTCAAGGACTAAACACTATACTGAATCATAAAAAAAAACCGGAAATAGATTCATGGGCTCGATGACTTGTAATAGAACTTATGCTTGATAGAAATATCAGCATCGTATAGAGTCGACGAATGGGGTGTGTTCATTAAAAATAAAAAAATTCACAGACGAAAAAATGGTAAAAAAGAAAGTATTAATTTCCCTTCTATATCTTGGATCTATAGTATTTTTGCCTTGGTGTATCTCTTTCTCATTTAATAAAAGTATGGAATCTTGGGTTACTAATTGGTGGAATACTAGTAAATCCGAAATTTTTTTAAATGATATTCAAGAAAAGAGTATTCTAAAAAAATTCATAGACTTAGAGGAACTCCTTCGTTTGGACGAAATGATAAAGGAATACCCGGAAACACATTTACAAAAGCCTCACATCGAAATCTACAAAGAAACGATCCAATTGATCAAGATGCACAACGAGGATCGCATCCATACAATTTTACACTTCTCGACAAATATAATCTGTTTCGTTATTCTAAGTGGTTATTCTATTCTAGGTAATGAAGAACTCGTTATTCTTAACTCTTGGGTTCAAGAATTCCTATATA